ACTTGAAACATAGCCCAAAAATGGGAAAGAACAATTATCGAATTCATTTAGATGGATCCTGTGCGGTTGAGACCACAAGTGAAAATTACATTGCCATAAATAGATAAAGTGATATCTCCATTTTTTCATCAAAAGATCAGTTCCCTTTGAAATCAAAAGGGATTTTCCCTGATATCTAACATAATGGATGAAATAATCTTTGAACAACCACAAAACCTTCTGAAAATCATTACAAAACACTACTACAACAAGATGTTCTATTTTTCCATAGAAATGGATTCGTTCAAGAAATGCTTCCCAGGATATTGATCGTAAATGAAAAGATTGTTTACGTAGAAAAAGGAATATGAATTCCCATTCATATACATGAGAATTATATATGAATAAAGATAATCTTTCATTTTTTTTTTGAAAAAGAAAAGAATTTTTTTTTCTTTTGCTAAAAAGACTGTCCAAATGACAATACTCGTATAAAAAGGTTCGCAATAAATGCAAAGAGGGAACATCTTGTATCCAGGAACGAAGAATTTGAACTAAAATTTCTGGATGAATAGGGTAGGGTATTAATATATCCGATATATGATATAAATAAATTATATTGTCCTCAAAAAGGGGAAATAAAGAATGGATAGATCGTAAATTATGAGATTTTGCTATTTCTCTTTCCTTTTCTAGGAAAGACACTAATTGGAAGGAGAATGGAATTTCCACAAGAATTGAAAAAACCTCTGATATCATTTTCGAATCAAAATTGTTTTTGCGCCCCAACAACCGATTTTGTTGAAAATCATTTTTATTACAAGAAATAAGAAAATGATTCGGTTTATGCATTCGAATAATTAAACGTTTCACAATTAGTGAACTAGCTTTATTTCCATAACCTAAAATTTCTATGGATTCGTAAGGAATCGGTCCATTTAAATTTAAATCATGATCATGGCCGAGTGCGTAAATATATTCCTGAAAAAGAAGTGGATACAGGAAGCGCTTTTGTTTAGATATAAATGTTTCTAAATATCCTTTGCATTTTTCCATTTGAAATGATCAAAAAGTGTGGAAGATTCCTTAGATTAAAAAAGGATACTTAGATTAAAAAAGGATACATAGTGCGATACGGTCAAAACAGGGTATCCAGTAATAAAGAAAGGAGTACCTCGAAGATAAGTAGACTAATCAGCGGATCTTCCCTTTTCTTTTTCTTCTATCCCACTTTTCGTTCCAATTACAGGGAGTAGTTAGAAATCCTTTATTTTTGAAATCCTATCGCTCTTTTGATTTTGGAATTTATTCTCAGTATACTGTTTCTTCTACACATTTGCTTTTCCCATAAGAATAATAATCTAAAAAATGAAAGAATAATGAATAATTAGGATTCAAAAAAAGGGAATCGATGATTCGCTCGTAGTAGAACCCCTTTTCCCGCATCAGACACTAATATATTTTTAACCTCTAATTAGCCGGGTAATTATTTGCATTAAGATAAAAAGCTCGTTACTTCGGGTTTCCCTATAATTGGAGCTTTATAGCTCTATCCATTTATTGACTCAACCCAACAATGAATTGATTTTAACAGAATCAAAACAATATTTTTTAATGATTCACTTTAGTAAGTATTAAGAATATCCTATTCTTAGAATTCTCCATTGAAACGACATGCTGTTTTTTCCATTCATTCCCTTCAGGATCAGTCGTGGTGTTACAAACTTTACTAATAGTAAAGTTTGGACGAATAGGTTGCTTCATCCAAATGTGTAAAAGATCATAGTCGCACTTAAAAGCCGAGTACTCTACCGTTGAGTTAGCAACCCATATATATGTTTAAATAAACAGGATGTATAAATACGATTGTAATAATATAAATATAGAAATATATAGAATAAATAATATTCTAGAATATATGATAAGGAAATGTCAGATCCGCCTACCAAAACAAAACATAAAGTTAATAGTGAAAAATGGAAAGAAATCATTTAATAATCTATCATTAAAATCAAAAGAAATAAAAACAAACAGATCAGACTAAAAAACGGATTGTAGCGCGGTGATCACAAAAAAGGTACTCCACTCCACTATGAAAAGGTATATAAATGAGTGGGTCCCCTATAAAATTTTCATTCCTTTTTCTATTCAACGAAAAACCCAAAGGAAACTTCTTTTGGTCTAGTGAGTTTTGTGAATTCATGATTTTCGTGAAGTAAAATGTGAAGTAAATAAACGAAGTGTTTGATCGTGGAGAAGTCGATCGACTTCTCCACGATCAAATTATATTTGATCAATACGACATTGTCAATATGAATTGAATGTTAAAAAAAATAAGAAAGAATATAATTAGGAATAATATAATTAAGTATGAATAGAAAAATAACATATAAGGTAGAATAGAGTAGTGAAAAAACAATTCCTAAAAATTTGATATGGAGTCTCCTTTTGTTTGATTAACTCGAAGTTTTTTAAATATCTCCGCCTTCTTTGAAATATCATGAACAGTTCCTGTAGGTTGAGCACCCTTGTCAAGGAAGTATAAAACAGCAGGAACATTTAAATATGTTTGATTCTTGATCGGATCATAAAAACCCACTTTCTGAAGATCCCTTCCCTCTCTTCGTGATCGAATATCAATTGCAACGATTCGATAGACGGACCATTGGGATAGATGCAGATTAACCCCCCCTGGAAACGTATAAGAGGATTTTTCCTCGTACGGCTCGAGAAAGAATGATAAGAACTTATGCATATATCATATATGTAGTAAATGCATTGATAAAATAATCAATTATACTAAAACTGCAGTTCTTGTTTGTTATTCCTTCTTAATAAAAATATCATTCATACTCATAACTCAAGTTAATTAATCCTCAAGGACTAATATTATATTATATATTATACAAGGACTAATATTATATATTATAATATTATACATCATTTCTATTTATTGAGTCGTCTCTAGCACCTTTTGTTTGTCTTAGCTAGGATTCATTCCTTCACTTTTTTGAATATTTGGTTCAATCCAGTTGGTAAGACAATTACCAAAAAAGTGTTTCCTTGTTTGAAGATCTGTTATCTTTACATTGATCTTTGGGTTTAAACATTACTTCGCTGGTTCTTAATTTCTCAAAAAAGCAGCAACATACCTTTTATTGTTTCTTTTTATTGCAGAATCATAGGAATGATAGATTCCTCTGCAATACACTTATAATCTAATAATCTAATTAAAATAGTTTTTTTTATTCATTTCGATCAATTTAATTTCACCTTTTATTTCAAACTTACTTGTAGTTGACCCATCTAATCTTATATCGAAGATATGTTTACAAAGTTTGTTCAATTTATTGATTGGTACTAACCCTAGACCCCTTATTCTGCTAAATAAATCATTTGGACTCGAGCTCCATTATGTATCCTAAAATTTTCATTAGGGATCGATAGAACTAACAAAAAAATGTCGAGCCAAGAGCATTTTCTAGGATATAGAAAATGGCGGATTTTTGCATCCACTGACAATGATAATGTCTTTCAAGTCGCACGTTGCTTTCTACCACATCGTTTCAAACGAAGTTTTACCATAACATTCCCCTAATTTAAAATTATAGAATCAGCGTGGAATTGATTCAATATAGAATCAAATCATGAATAGTCGTTGGATTTATTTAATCGGTGCTTTTTCTTTAAAGATTTCATTTTCTTTTTATTTATATGAATGCAAAAAGTTGGAATAAAATTCCATTCCATAATGAATACAATAACTCATTTTGTAAAGTTTCTCTTTTGGTTTATTTTATTAAAAAAAATGTCAAATTTTTAAATTGATAAATCATATTTATATATATATAAATGACAAATTCCATTAAACCCGAGTGGAAAAAAATGACTTTACAAAATGATAGAAACACTTCTTTTTCCATTTTACCACAAAAAGCATGTGGTGAGAGAACAACTCTGGGACGGAAGGATTCGAACCTACGAGTAACGGGACCAAAACCCGGTGCCTTACCGCTTGGCCACGCCCCATTTCTATGTCGATTAGACAATAAAATAATTGTCTTATTGTCTGTTCGTCAATTCTAGCCTAAATAGATAAAATATCTAATAAATTGGTTGTTGTTAAGATTCGATACATGGAAATGTATAATCAAAAAAATGTCATTGATCATTGCATAGAATTACATTAAAATATTCTATGAAAATAGAATTCCATCTTTCTTTTCATTTTCAAATAAAAGGGTTTTAGTTGGGGGAGGGAAAAGAAAAAATAAGGATTTTTTTCTTTTCCCTCATATCAAGAACTCAATAAAAAATGAAATAATCTATAATTCAATCCAAGAACGAAATCTTTGTTATGCTTAATATCTTTAGTTTGATCTGTCTTAGTTCTGCCCTTTATTCCAGTAGCTTTTTCTTCTCTAAATTGCCGGAAGCTTATGCCCTTTTCAATCCAATCGTGGATGTTATGCCAGTCATACCTGTGCTCTTTTTTCTCTTAGCCCTTGTTTGGCAAGCTGCTGTAAGTTTTCGATGAGATCTTGAATTGAAATACTAAAATATTCACTATGATTGGATTCGAACAAAAAATGGGTTCGAACAAAATGGAGAAAAACAATTGCTAAGATCGGATAAATCATACATTATGAACCATCAATTTATACATATAAATTGATGGATTGGGTTATAAATATGGAGAGCCTCACGGAGCGGTCTGGGTTAACTAATGTCTTCTTAATTCTGATCTTACGAGCTATTTAAAATATTAAATAATATTATCTCAAACAAAATACTAAATGGGGAAGATCCTTTTTTTGATAACCAAGAATAGGGGTCAGATTTTAGGACAGAAAAATTTCTTAAAATTTTTTTCTTGATGCTTGATGATTGATGCTTGATGTAAGTGCAAGGTATTTTTTAGAAAAATAGGGAATCTATTCCCTCATTTTCCACAATAAAATTTGGAGATTTTGTAATGCTTACTCTCAAACTCTTCGTTTATACAGTAGTGATATTCTTTGTTTCCCTCTTCATCTTCGGATTCCTATCTAATGATCCAGGACGTAATCCTGGACGTGAGGACTAAAAAAACCTCTTTTTTTCTTGTGTTTTTTTTTTACTTTTCTTTATTTTTTAATGATTTTTTTTACATTTTATCCATTTAACTATGAAAATGGAACTAGCTATAAGAAATAAAGACGAAACTCTCGATTTTTTTTTGAATTCCAGCGAATTACGGCTATAAACCAAAAAGAATCCAAAGAAACGGAGAGAGAGGGATTCGAACCCTCGGTACGAATAACTCGTACAACAGATTAGCAATCTGCCGCTTTAGTCCACTCAGCCATCTATCCCAATTCTTAATTCAAAAATTAGATAATTCTAATGTCAATTATGAATGAAAGATAGATAAAAAAAAAAGTCTTAAAAAAAAAAATTTCTATTTAGAAAAATAGATAGAAATTTTATAAGCAATCACAACTATATACCCATTTTATTAGCAATTCCCTTTAAATAATGATAATGATTCGAAACAAAAATTTCCAATAGAAAGAAAAAATACCCTTTTTATTTACTATGAAAGAGTTTTTTACTTCCCAGGCCTGGCTAGTACCTTACCTAGCCGGGCTATTCTTTGTTTTGTTTATTGCTATTTTCATTTCTATTAGTAACATAATCTTTATGTATGATAAAGGTTCTTTTTCTTACTTATTTTTTTCATCCATTTTTTTATGCAAAAGAATAATCTATATCCGATTTCCATTCAGACGAGAATTCCCCCCCTTCCTCACGGAAAAAACTTCATTTGTTTGTAGATTTCATTTCAAACAAAGCGAATACTATCTTCATTAGATCTAATGAAAGAAACTTAAATTCATAAGATCTGGGGAGTATATGAGAAGAAATGAAGTAAGGAGTAATTGCTTCGAAAAGGAAAAGAGAATACAAACAACCCAGCATCTTTTTTATTCTATCGATTGAGTTTTAATTTTAGGTTCTCATCCTATCTTATCTCGATTATACCTCACTCCCCTATTCGACAAATAATATATATATTATTTAACAATATATATATTATAGCGGGTATAGTTTAGTGGTAAAAGTGTGATTCGTTCTATTAATAACTGAAATAGTTAAGGGATCCTTTAAGTTTAATTGAGATTCCGATAAAAAACTTTATTTCTTCGAAAAGGTTTAATCCTTTACCTCTCAATGTCCCATTTGAAGAAGAAGAAGATAGATTCTCGTAATTTTTATCCAACCATAAAAGTGAATTGAAAATGTAAAAATAAGATTATAAAATCGCGAAACATAATCTTTTTTAGTTAAATCAGCCCTTCAAAAAGGCTCCATGGATGAAGATCCAAAAATTTATTTCTAATCGTAACTAGATCTTGAACTTCTTTTTAATGTAAAAAGATAGATTGAATTAATGTAAAAAGATAGATTGAAGCAAAATAGCTAGTAAATAATGACTTTAGTTTACTAAAGTCATTAACATATTCTTTTAGCTCGGTAGAAAAGAAACTCTTTTCCTAAGGAACCTCGCGAGTAGAAATAAGGAACGAAGTAACTAGAAGGATTTATTACAATCGATATCTTCTAGAGGGATCGTCTAAAAAGTGAGTGTTTTGGATGCGGGTACATTCAAACACAAAAGCTGACATAGGTGGTATGAATCAAATTCTTCTTTGAATTAAGATTGGTTATGATTCCCTTTTCAAAACAAAACAAAAATAATATCTTTTTGTTTTGCTTATTCGTTGGGAGTTTTTCCATCTTCTATTTCTATGGAGGAGCCGAATGAAAACAAAGTTTCATGTTCGGTTTTGAATTAGAGGCATTAATTTTAAATGATGAATCAACGTCGACTATAACCCCTAGCCTTCCAAGCTAACGATGCGGGTTCGATTCCCGCTACCCGCTCCATACAAATAATTTGTATGTAAGAACAAAATTGGAAAGAGAGGGGTTGTAGATAAAATAAGCGTCCATTGTCTAACGGATAGGACAGAGGTCTTCTAAACCTTTGGTATAGGTTCAAGTCCTATTGGACGCAATTTATTTCCATCTCTTTTTTTGTGGATATCTATACTCTATACCAAGAAGCTTCTTTTTGGAACGATTCGAATCATAGAAACTTCTAAACAATTCTTTTATTTTTCTACTCAAAGTTCTTTACTTTATGTTTGTTCTTGAAGTAGAAACTGTTCTATCTGTTCTGGAATTACTTCCTTTAAAATGGCTTCTGCATCTTGGGTGAATAGCTTGGTCGAAGATATTATTTCTTGGAACTGAGGTTTATTTGTTTTTAAGTAAGTACGTAATTGAACTAGAAATTTCTTTACCTGCCCAATTTCTAAGGGATCAAGATATCCATTTGCTCCAGTATAAATAGTAACTATCTGTTCTTCGACCGCAAGAGGAGCTGATTGAGATTGTTTAAGCAACTCGCGTAATCGTTGACCCCGTGCTAATTGGTTTTGGGTAACTTTATCAAGATCAGAAGCAAATTGCGCA